ACAGTTTGGAAGTGTCCCGCTTAGTTAACAAACATCGAGTTTGGAGTCGGGGCAGCATGGATACGAGACTATTGAAGTTCAGTTCGGAATAATTGTGGTTTTCTATCTTCAGATTACCAAATTGGAGAATCACCAAGGCCTTTCAGCGATTCGACGCGCCCCCCTAAGCTGGACGCTTCACCTACCTGACCTCAGAGAGAATAGAATGAGTCGCCCTAGACGGAATGAATTGCTCTGTAGGATAGTAGGGCGAATGAATCGCATTAGTGCGATTTGGCTAGCTGAATCGCCCAGCGAACAAATCGCCTCCTTGCTGTCAACAAAAGAAAAGCGGACCCGCGCGAATCGCGTCTTCGATCTTGCTTTGAGTATATCAACCAGGTCAACTGACGCCAGCATCACCACTACGGAAACGAAATTTCCTTAGTCCTTTTTCTTTGAAACAAAGCCAAGCCTTTTCCGCGTTCCATCCCGCGTTTCCCTGCTTTATACTGTTTTTTATTAGCCCAGTCATGAACCACCCTGGTTGGAGCCATGGTCTACCCAGCAGTGCTTCATATCCTCCTTGCTCTTTGTCTAAGATTGGACTAAAGGTACCAAACCAGGCACCCTTTTGCATTGCATCCTTTTTTTTTTTTTCTTTTGGCTAAGAAGCCCGTAGGTTGTACGCCAGCCATACGTAGCTTGAACTGTGATGGCCACAATGCTTAGCTATTGCCGATTCCCAAGACGCCTTTGGTTGAATGTTGACACCTGATCCACCGTCTGCACTTCCTACATTCACGCCCGGAAATTGAAACAGGAAAACTTGAATTGTAACCTCCCGGTCTGCTGTAGTCAGCCTCACGGTGTGCCTGACTGGCGAGTCTGCCGTCTCCACGGCTTTCCCTTTTGCGGGCTGCTCCTCATCAAGGCCTTCGAGTGCCGATCTTCGCTTGGGCCGGCTCCGAGGCTCTACCCTGGCTTTTTATGGGTTCCTCCCAGGGGGCCCTTTATCGTATCGCGCGCGCATCTTCAAGCAATCGGGGGAGGCGCCGAGTACATAGACGAGGCGGTCCCGGGAATGAAACCCCATTCCATTCCCTCGTGCTCTGGAACTCCTTAACTTCGGTTGAACAAAAAAGGTTCAATCTTGTGAAACCGTAGCGTTGGCGAAACCAACCGCCCAGAGTTTGACGTTCTCCGGTCCTGGAAGGAAACCCTACTTTCCTTCCTTCCCCCAGCAGGCAACAACACTGGGAGGAAGACGATCAGGATCTCACGTGTGGCAGCTGTTGGAACAAACTCCGAATCCAAGAGGTACCTACCCAGAGAAAAAGGAAACTCACCACTCACTGGTGAAAGAGGAGAGAGAAAGGTGGGGGAAAATAAAACCCCCACGCTCGATTCTCGAGATTCATGGGCCGTCTCGCGAAGATCTTCGATCCGAACCTTCGCTTCGCATCTACTCTCTCTTAGAGGATGAACCACGCCTTCGCTATCGCCCCTCGCTATCGCATTGATTCTTGCCGGCCCTTCCATCTTTCATTCCATCCATGATCGGTCAGATCAGTTCCATAATCTTGCTTGCCCGGACCGGACTTTCAGTGTTTGGTCGGGCCGGCCGTAATGAATGCTCGTTGTTCGGGAACAAAACAATAAGACTAAAGTTTTCGCTATCGCTCTTCGCCTAAAGCCGTAACTTCGCTCTTCGATCCTTCGCTATCGCAAGAATATAGCGATCGAAGAGCTATCGCTCAGCTGCTTCGCGTATTACGAAAGCCGTATTGCCCGAAGGGCAGCGGCAGCAGTGTGGTTCCAGGTGCCGTCGCTAGATTGAGATCTGCAGGGTGGCGGGGACTTCGACTGTACTGTAGGGGTGGTAGGCTTAGTAGGGCTCGAACCTACAATATCACCGTTATGAGCGGTACGTTTCAACCAATTAAACTATAAGCCCCTACCTATCTCTATCTCTACATGCAATTCGCTCACTTCGGGAAGAGCGGACGGAAAGAGGAGGCCTTTGCTCTATCTGCTTCTTCCTCTTCCCAGGAATGAACAATTTGATAAAAAAAAAAATGCTTTGATTTATATAAAAAAAGAAACATAAAAAAATATGAAGCAAGCGGCCCTTTCGCGACTAAAACTGCCGGTACGCTTTCCGGCTCGCGACGACTCAAACGGGCGGATAGACATTCAATGTCCAAGAAAGATGGAAAGTCTCCATCTGAATCTGTTCAGCACCTTTTCCACTCTTGTTCTAGGGTTCCCCATGAAAAACGAGCACCCCTATCTAGTAAGGGCTTTGACACGTTCGCTTAGGGCTTGTTTAGCGTATCTTCAAGCGGCAAACCGCTTTCAAGCAAAGTCATCCTTCAACTTCGCTGCCATGTTGTGCTAAGCAAGTCACATGGTGCTCCGTTCACTGTGAGCAAGCACCTGTGTCGTGCCATGGGTGTTCCTGAGTGCGGGTACCTTAAGAAGCAGCAAACTTTAAGGTTCATGAAACCAGCAAGCACGACTGTGCTCCGTTAACTACAGGTACCTTTCAAAGAAGCTGTGCTCCTGGGATACGAAAATGGGGAGGGGATGGGGATACCAGCTTGAATGCTAAGCAGCAACAGAAGAAGCAAAAAACAAGCTTTCAAAGTATAGTGAATCGGTCCCCCCATATTGGCAGGCCTGTAGATGTACCTTGGAGGCACACGTGGGATCGTACCACCGCTGACATAAGCGTCACATCCCATGATGAACAAACAACGGTGGTACGATCATTAGCATTGAGTCACCTCTATCATACGACATTACACGACGAATAGCAGTGGAACCGTTTGAGACCTCAGATGCCACCCGGTGAACCAGGTGTAGTATACGGGCTGCTCTGTAGGTAGCTATGAACTCGTATACGAGAACAGTGGCAACAAGAGCTGCAGGTGAACAAGAGAACACCAAGCTCTGGCACCACAAGCACTATACTGAGCAGAATACGAGAACAGTGGCAAGGTTTTCCCCCTCTTCTCCCTCTTCCCCACGCCTATTTCGGTGTTCCCCGTCGTCGAGAGATGCGGAACAACTACTCTTTGGAAGACAAAGATGAATAGGGCCGTGATACATTCCGGAGGGTAAATAGACGTTCCTTTTCGATGCCCGCCTGAGGACGACCTATGTGACTCATTATCCATTCCGAGGCTGAACGAAGAAGAGAATTCACATTAGTGAAGCAGCGGCTTCAGGCCAAAGCATGCATGGGTTAACCAAAGAAAACCTCCCTCTGATTCTTCCCCGCTTCCTTCTTCCACGTCGTCGAGTGGATCTGGCCCTTCAACATGTCGTCGGAGGAGCCCTATTAACAACATAACAACAACCTGGTCTCTAACCAACCAGCTCTTTCAGTTCTGTCTAAGCCCACCTTCTCTATTGAACGCGTGAACAGCCACCTTCTTTTCTTAATTTAATGTACCAAATCGGAACTGAACAACTTTGAGTACATCGTGGTAGGGGGCTCGAACCTACAATATCACCGTTATGAGCGGTACGTTTCAACCAATTAATAAACTATAAGCCCCTACCTTACCTATGTTTGGTACGGGATGAAAAATGCAATTCACTTGCTTGGTCTTTTCCGGTGCTGTTCCGTTCGTTCCCTCACCTCACTCAGAACAACGAACAACCGAGGTCTTTCGTCTTTCATTGATTGCCACGTTGTAGCAGTACACTCACCGGTACATCCCTTTGGCTTGTTCAAGCACCAACATCAAGCGGGAGCCGTCAGCAGCCCATCTTTACCAAAGCAGCGTGGGGAGCGTGCATGACAAGGTTGCGAAGCAACAGAAGTTGTTTGTTCTTATTCAATCGAGAAGCTCCTTTGGGACTCAAACCGGGCATAGTCTAGCCTTTGTTAGAGATCCAAGACCGTCAAATGCAACATGAGTTGCAAGGAGCTTGCTTTCTTTAGTTCTCCGCTTCAATAGAATAGATTCGGGAAGGTGGCGACTTTAGTATACTAATACATAAAGAAGGTGGCTTGTGTAGCGTATGCGGAACAAGCCGTTTATAGGCGACTGTAGTATAGAAGTACGGAAGGAACCGGGACAAGGAGGCGACTGTAGTATACGGAAGAAGCCTAGGCTTGTGTAGCCGTAGCCGCAAGCCTGCGTAGGCTGGCTTGCGGCTCGTGTAGTGCTAATTCCGGAACTCTTCTCTTGTATGTAAGCCGAAGCAGCCCGTTAACGGCATTCTGAAAGCATTGTTGTTCATGCTTTCGGTGTTCATGCCGTAAACTATCGTATACTCGCTTTGTTCATGCATTGTTCTTAAAGCATTGTTTGTTGTTCATGAAGAACCGTTAACGGCTTATCATGCTTTCTATATGTGTTGATCCGTTAATCATGCATCCCCCCGCTTCTGCAGCAGCATATAATCTCGGGCCCTTGATGCCAGCAGCTCAATCTGTTTTGCAGTATGGACGGCGCAAGAACAAGAATCCGCGGCTTTGTTTTCGAGCAGACCATGCCAACGCCTTAAGGGAGGCCAGGCCATGCAATGTCCTCAGGCAAATCTGGGCTATCCCTGTATCCATCCGAACCAGGTACACGACAAGGTTATAGAAGCATTCACTGAACCAGAAAGCTTCGACCCTCTCAAGCTCAATCGAGATAATCGAACAGTAGCTTTGGCAGTAATGGTTGGTGTGATCATTCTTTCTCAGACGCTTCCTGACGAATGATTGATAGGAACGGATTGCCTGGCTTCATCCCTTCATCCGGTTTCTCCTCCGGTCCGAACCACCTATATTAGGGATTTGCAGCTGCTGGTTAGCCGAACCGACAGGAAAGACATTTCTAATGGGGGATCAAAGAAGTAAAGGTGGCCTATCCCGGCCCGATATGGATGGGAAATGACTATCCCTTGTATGGGATACGAAGCATTGGCTGACTCGGAAAGCATTATACCCGGGATAGCTCATTCGATAAAGTCCTTCCTTCCCTCCTGCAGCTGAGAATTTCGGATACCTATCCCATCCGGACTGGCAGATTACCATAGAGAACCCGTCCCCTTCCCACCCTGACTGCATCCCGATCCTTCACCTCACTGATCTCCTCGGCTGTGCATAAAGATGCTAGATTTCAATTGAAGCGCTACTAATCTGTTGTTCTTTCTTGTTACGGTGAAACCAAGCCGGTAGGCACTTCACACTAACCCATTCAATCCAAGAAAAATGAAAAAAAAAAAAAAAAAAATACTTACCACCAACCAAATCATAAACTGGCGGGGGAAACTTCTTCCTACAATCGCGCTTGTCATATGTCGCTGCGAATGCCGGAGAAGAGAAGAAAAGAAGAAGAGAAAATCAAGCAAGAAAAGAAGCATAAACGAAAGAAATAAAGAATACACTCACTAGCCCCTCCATAAAGAATGAGTGGTATAAGATGGAAGGAAGGAAAGACAGAGAGAACTCTATCCTAGCTACCGGGGAAGGGGAGAGGAGAACAGAGGTAACCATAATACTATAGAACCTCACCTCAAACAAAGGCCCCCCTCTAAGATCACGCCCTAATAAAGCCTGAAGTAGAGAAACCTACAAATAACTCCATACCTGCCCAAAGCTTAACCTCGGTAAACCATTAGAATCCAGATCGTCGAGCCGCCGACTAAGACAACTCCCAGGGTTCACTAAAACAGGGGTACTCCGCGAAAGACTATTGAGTGACCTGTCGAGCTGATCCGACACCAAGTAGGCCGCACCTCTGAAGACTCAATATGAAACCTACAAAAAGGTGTTCCTTTAACCCCGAAAGTCGTCCTGTATTTTTGTTTATCACAGGTCGCAGAAACTCTTTTAAGAAAAAGGCTTCCCTCCATTTTCGTGGCATCCGGATCGGGATACCCCAAACGAAGACCGGCCTCTCTTTTCGGTGACGACTTTTCGCGGGAAAACGGCCCGTATCCCGGCGGGGATGCCGGGAGCCGGTCCTGCCCTAGCGACCGCGACTGGGTGGCCCCTTTGAAAAGGGACAGACACCGCCGTTGTCACGGTCGAGATAGAGCATGGGAAGGACGCGCGGCGATCACCCCGAAAACCTTCGCTTGCTTGGAGGCATCTGGAGGCTTACGCAGCACAACCGGCGAGCAGAGCCAACCCCTGACATTACAGTCACGAGACGCTATCATAAGGGGAAGAGGCGCAGTTGCTCCAAAACTGTTTCTATACGTACGAAACAAGACAAGTCAAGAGCGTTCGTTCTCTTTGAAGAGCTCTGGGAGCCTTTAAAACAAGTAGTGATTTGGCGGAGACAGGATTTGAACCAGAAAAAACCCCGCTCCATCCTTTTCCGTTAGGAAAAGAAAGCGGCTCCGCTCCAGTTGTTTTTCTTCAGAAAACTACACTTGACTTAACGTCACACGGCACTTCTCCTTCGTCTGCTTCCTTCCGCCGGTACTCGCAGTTCTCCTATTCTACTATTCTATTACCTTTCTTCGTCGACCTAAAAACAGATCTGTTCAACAATTGAAGCACGTATATCTTTCTTCTAATAATGAGCGTAACTTGTGTTTATTTAAAACAACAACTGCTGCCCCCCTCCAGCGGCCGTGGGTTTTGTACCATGGGTTTGCTTATTCAGAAACCGGGTTTCCGCCATCCAAAAAAAGGCGATCAAAAACTCTGATCGATCAGCTAGCTCTCGACCTCCACCCTTCTTCATCTTCCCCTTCAATTGAATGGAATGACCTGGCTTGGCTCGCTCAGTGAAATTGTTCGTTCCTTCCTTGGAGGACAGCGTGGGGATAGACGCATCCACATGCCTACTCGATCGGATCCTCTTCCCTTCCCTCTTCTAAAATGCCCGATTGGTCTGCAATCAGTTACTGATGCTTTGTTGAATGAAGAAGAAGCTTGTTTCAAGATCATCTGTTCCTTCCGCCTCACTCCTCACCGAAACCGGAAGGCACACTACCTGGAAAGTCAGATAGCTTCTCCTCTGATTATAAAGAAAGAAAGCCCTCCCTTCATTCACGTACCTATACTTCTGTAGTCCCCGAACTCCTCACTGGCGCATCAGCAACTCTTTTAGAGTCGCAAACAAACAACCACTCGCTGGATACAGGCAGATCGAAAAGCCTTTTGTGTAAGTCGTCCTTCGTCCTAAAAAGCCCTCAGGTCCGGATACTTAAATAGAGAAACTCGGGCTTCCCACCATAATTCTTGAGAACCTCGTCGGCATCCCCATCGAAAATACGCAGTAAAGCCTTTCCCTTCTTGGCTTGAGTGTTGGCAATAAGAATCTGAACTTATTGGAGCTGCTGCTGAGACAACATAAGAAAAGTAAATAGTTATAGTCTACAACCTCCCGCTTGAATTTGAATATTAGCCCTCGGAATCACAAGAAATAAGTGTTGGAGTGACGGGTTCGGTTTCCTCTGTAGCCAGTTCCAATTCATATTAGTCGATCGAGGGGTTCATGTTTCGAAGTGATAAGTGAAGTAATGCAATTGAAGCTGAGTCCACGGGCTACAGATAAGCCTTAGGGAGACACGGCAGACCCCGAACCTAACCTCCTAACCTTACTACTTCCGTGGATTACCTCACCTACTCCTCTGCTTCGGTCAGTCACACAAGGCTAAAAAATAGTCATAGAAAAACCATCTTAATAGTCACTCGTCAGCCCGACAGTCATCAATCCCGCCTTCCAGCACGCAATCGCCATCGGACCAAGCACGAAAGAAACGGTCTACTCAATTAGTAGGGAACGGTCTTCAGTGGGTTAAACCCCCGCTCCGTAAGAGGTAGAAAGCAAACAGACTAAGTAAGGAACCGGTCTTTCTTTTGTCGCTGTCGTACAATATCCATTGCCTAGTCGTTTAGCTATCGAAAGCCATTTTAGCCTTCCCCTGAACCTTAACCATATCTATGGCCTCGCGTATGTATTAGACACCGAAATAGTCATACATAAGCCAATCTCAGGCAATCAAAGGAACCCCCAAGCGTACCCCATCGCAGGTTACCAATCTCCTAATCTACTCTTCCCCTCTGGAATGACTAGTTGATATGGAATCAATCATAATCGCGAGCATTCGTGTCATAAAGAACTTAAGTTTGATAAGTGAGACAAAGAGCTTCCTTTAATGTATCTGAGGATTCTCCGAACGGCTTCTAAATGGGGAACCCGAGGACTGTGCATAAACTGGCTTACCACTCCCACTGAATGTGCTAAGTCTGGTCTGGTGATCGTCAGATAAATCAGCTTGCCGACTTATTTCTGATATGAACTTGGATCGTCGAGGAGTTCACCTTCATCAGAACTCAGGCGATGATTTACCTCCATGGGAGTATCAATCGGCTTCACCCCCAAGTTCCCGGTCTCCTTGAGTAAGTCGATAGCATATTTCCGTTGAGAAAAAAAGATGCCCTTCCTGGAGCGGGCAACTTCAATCCCAAGGAAAGATTTTAGAGGTCCAAGGTCTTTAATATCAAAGACCTTGCGCAAATGACCTTTTCACTCTTCAATCGCCTCCGAATCATCTCCAGTAAGAACAATATCATAAACGTAAACCACCAGAATGGTGGTCCCTTCCTTCCTCCTTTTAACAAACACGGAGTGATCGGCGCTACTCCTCTGGAAGCCAATCTCAACTAGAGCTCCACTGAACCTCTCAAACCAGGCCCTAGGAGACTGCTTTAGCCCATAGATGGCTTTTTTTAGTATAAAGACCTTTCCTTGCTCCCCCTTAATTGAAAAACCAGGAGGCGGAGACATATAGACCTCCTCGTGGAGATCCCCGTGCAGAAAAGATTTTGAACATCCAGTTGATGAAGAGGCCACTGTCTGTTAGCTGCAACAGATAGGATCACCCGTACTGAGTTCAACTTCGCTACTGGTGCAAATGGGTCTATGCGTTGAAGTACAAGCCTGACGGTTCGATTCCTCTTTAATTGAAAAGGGTGACGGCTGATTGATATAGTTAAGTGTCACGTCTGCGGTAAGACTGACTTCAGGAACTACTACTGACTTCAGGGAACCGGGCTTATCAGACGAGAAGCCTATCGTATAAAACAATACGAGAACTGGCACCATTTGAAGTCGCTGAGGGCAGAGACTGTTTGGGCGTTTTCGTTAGCGACCGTAGGGGAGGCGGAAGAGCGAGCTTGAGCTTCCTTGTTCCTTAGCGTAGTCTCAATCCATAGCTGAGGGCTTCGTTCCTTAGTCTCGTAAACTCAACTGACGCAACTTCGTTCCAACAAGAATGGAACCGGGCAGAAAAACAAAAAAAGGCAAAAAAAAACGGAAAAGCCGTATCGCGCTAGTGCTGCAAGCGTAGGTGCCCCCACCTAAAAAGGGCACCGCAGCGGCAAACGAAGGCTGAGAGCCATCTGGCTCGAAAGCCGGAGTGCGCTAGCGCGCACTGGAGTTTTCTTCGCAGCTAACGCACACTGGAGTTTTCGGAGCTGGCTTCAAAGCCCTTACTATATAGGGCTAGTAAGGCGCGCTAGTCTTACGTTTTTCAGGCGCGCTAGCCTTTTTCCGCAGGCTGCTAGTTGTAGCGCGCTAGCGCCCCTATTAGTAAGGGGACTCTATCATGATCTAACGAATCTAAAGATCTCAAAATGGAAGAACGAGCCCCCTTCAGCTTAAGGGCTCGCCCCTGTAGCTTATGGGCTTACGCACTTCACTCGCTAGGGTCCCGTTCATGTTAATGTAAATCCATAAGTAGCCTCTCTTTTGTTATCCTACCTTCAGAGCAACCTACCCTATCTTCTCTCTCTTCACTTGAGTGAGTCACGGGGGACCACCCCAATGGATAGCGTATCAAGCCCTGTTTGATGAGGAGGCGAATCTACCTCCATTCATCTTCGGGTTGGTTCAGCTACATTTGCATGTGCCTCCCTAGGCTTATTTAGCTATCTGGATATCTATATCTTTTGCTCGGCTTTGGCCTCGCTCCCGAGAAGAGGTAGATAGGCCGAAGCCCTTTGATCTATAGAATCGAATAGATCGTCAATTCTGGCGCCCTTCCTTAACAG